AGTTATTCATAATTAGATTATTTGATAGGTACGAACAATCAAATCAACCCTAACTATAAAAATAGAAAAGAAAGTTCCTTGCTTCACAGTTCAGGTAATAAAAATAATTTCATTTTATTAGTCTGTTTTTATGTTATTTCGTACTGTCCAATTCCTTTGTTTGTGGGAGCGTTTTCCTACGAGAGGTAATGAAGAATTATAGAATGTATTGTTATCTATGCCTAGATCGCAGATAAATGGAAATTTTATTGATAAAACCTTTTCAATTATAGCCAATATCTTATTACGAATAATTCCGACAACCTCAGGAGAAAAAGAGGCATTTACTTACTACAGAGATGGTGCGATTTGATTCTTTTTTGATCATCCAAAGACACACGATTTGGGATAGAAAGAAAAAAGATTACTGAAAGAAATCTACACTTGTTGAAGGTGAAGTTTATAAATAGAGCAATTCCTTCTGTCGTGTATCCTCGAGTAATGCCGCCTCAGATGCTTCAATTGTCGATTGGAGTATTGAGCGAAAGGTTACACCTATAGGTTCTATATTACAACTTCACTAGTACCAATAGGGGGCATATGGGAAGAAGCACTACACCTAGAAATCAACAACACAAAAACTTTGTTATTTATTACCGATTAACCCCTTCCTCCTTATCAGGGTTGGGGCTAACAAGAATGGCTGGGACAACAAGCATCCATCTCGTTGGTACTTTGGATACCCGTATAACCGTCGAAGATTGTTGAAGTGACCAATTCCTGTAAATTAGGGAGCGTTGAGGACAAAGAAATTGTTGGAGTTACTATTTCATTTCTATCTAATCCTAACACGCTTGGATGGTAAGAAAAAATCTTTTGCAGAAGGGTTGGCTAGAGATTTCTTGTAAAAACACTAGCCCCGCTCAGTTTATAACGAGAATATTTTAAGTCTTAATAAGTTATTATTCTTATTATGTACATAAAGGAGGAGCCGTATGAGATTCAAATTTCACGTACGGTTCTGGAACGGAGATTCGTGGAATCGAATGACGACCGTAACGGATGTCGGCTCAATCCGAAGGAAATTATGCAGAAGCTTTACAGAATTATTATGAAGCTATGCGACTAGAAATAGATCCCTATGATCGAAGTTATATACTCTATAATATAGGACTTATCCACACAAGTAATGGAGAACATACCAAAGCTTTGGAATATTATTTTCGAGCACTAGAACGAAACCCATTCTTACCCCAAGCTTTTAATAATATGGCCGTGATCTGTCATTACGTGCGACTCTCTCTACTATAGAAAGGAAAAGAAAAAAGCATTAAATACTAAAAGGCTTTCTACATATACATCGTTCAAAATAACGATTTTTATCAGCTGTAGCAAAGAAAAAAACTTCATATCAAATGAAGAAATAGATATGCCTAGATACTTTATTCTATGGATAAAGAATCTAATTGATAGAGGAAGCACCGTAAAGATCAATTAGCGAGGTTTTGGTCCGATACAATAAGAACTGCTTACTTATATCATTGTCATGATATGAAAAAAGTTAGGAATCCACTTATGTAATAGAGTTGATCCACTAGGGAGCAGCGGTGTAGCATCAGATCCCAAAGAGAGTAAGTCTTTTCTTATGAAGGAAAGTCTTTTTCAAGGATTCTATATAAATTTCTATATGAAATTGAGATAGTTACCTTTCAGAAAATTATAACGATAAAATAGGTAAATAAAAAAAATACCCATGTTTTATTCTTCAGAAGGTTGGATAAAAGATAAAACGAAAACCTATTAGTAATCCAAATTTTCGTTTAAAACTTATGTAATTAATCTCTTTTAGTTAACCCGATAAAAAGGAGATGGGTCTCTGGATCTATGATAACCTTCGTTGAATTAGATTAGATATGGTAGATTCAAAGGGGATACCAAGTGATGAGCCGTATGAGGTAGTAAACTCTCAAGTACGGTTCTAAGGGAAGGAATTGACTCACCTATTCTGACCGGGGAGAACAGGCCATTCGACAAGGAGATTCTGAAATTGCAGAGGCTTGGTTCGACCAAGCCGCTGAGTATTGGAAACAAGCTATAGCACTTACTCCCGGGAATTATATTGAAGCTCATAATTGGTTGAAGATCACGAGGCGTTTCGAATAATAAGACTCGTTTTTTGTTATAATGAATTGTTTGCTGTCCCTATCAGTCCGATCATTCTTCTTGGAAAAATAAATCAATTTCATTATCAACCTTCTAAGATCGTTCTATTTTGTCTGGTATTCCGTAGGGATAAATGAGAAACAGGTAGAGTAGAGAAACTAGATATATCTAGTTTCTCTACTCTATAAAATTTAAAAGAGACCCTCGAATGACTAAATATCGATACTGGTATGTCTCTTAGTAATAAGCACTCGTGTGATTTGGATTTGGAATCGAATAATCGTAATATGCTCTTTGTAAGACATAACGTCGTTCCATCTAGAAACTTATAATTAAGATATAAATACACTAGAGTGCA